CCAATGCTTACATTGCATTTGCGGGTAAAAGAGTAATTGAACAAACATTGAATAAGACAGTACCTGAGGATTCACAAGTGGCTGAATATTTATTCCATAAGGGCTTATTCGATCCAATCGTACCACGTAATCTTTTAAAGGGCGTTCTGGGTGAGTTATTTCGTCTACATGCTTTCTTTCCTTTGAATCAAAATTAGATTCAAGTAGGGTCTTAATTTAATAAAACTTAATAAATTTTTTTATGTATGGTGATCAAGTAGTTATTTAATTTATAGGAATCAAATTTTAAATTCGACGAATGGATTTGTTCTTTGGTAACATAAGATTTAATTGTAGAAAGAATCATACGGATCATTTTTTTATCGATATTCCTGGTTACTAATACTAACCAGGAAATCCTTATTAAACAAAATAAAAGAGTGAATTCTTTCTCTTTCTTCCGTGAAATTAGTTAACAAGGTCTTGCATCTTTCTATATCTCCCGAAAACCATAACCATACCCCACTAAGAATTCTTTATTGATTGTTGGATTATATTATAATTATAACGAATTCTTGGGGAATTTGTAAGAAATCCTTTCTTTATTAAATTTTATTAAATTTATAAGACAAGAAAAAGATAATAAAATAACTAAATAATACGAATAATAAAAGGGTGGATTATTATACATATATTTCATGTAGAAACATGTAGAAAGACGAATAGGTACATTTATTTACATATTTATTGTATTTTATTAATTAATATATATTTATATACTCCCTGTTTAAGTATATATACTCACTTAGGTATACTTAGTATAATATAACAATTATATATGAATTATAAGATATCTTTATAACAATATAAGGATAAGGTTTAAATATTAATTTAAAGCAATAAATATAACAATAAATAACAGGTACAAATATTAAATCGAGGTACCCATTCTATGATAATTCTCAACAGCTTCCCTTCAATTTTAGTGCCTTTAGTGGGCTTAGTATTTCCGGCAATTGCAATGGCTTCTTTATCTCTTTATATTCAAAAAAACAAGATTTTTTAGGACAAATTTTATCTATTTTTTTTTTCAAGACTTACTTGTACCATAACACGGATATCTATTTAGTAGAATATAATATGTGGCTTCTTTCGGGCATAAGCTCTTATGTATGTGTAAACATGATATATGGTTAAATGAATTATAACTATTTTCAAACAGATCGGGATCGGGGAGAATTTCTGAAATGTAAAGTCAATATATCTATATGTATTAGGAAATCATATATAAAGGGATGTTATTATTTTAGTTTGGATCTAACAAATTCGATGAATTACCCCTAAAGGTTCACATTATAATAGTGCTGGTTGATGAGAGTTACTTCGGAAACAAAAAAAAGTAAAATAAAATTTATTTTTGTTATTCTACCAATTCCAATAAAATGCAACTAGGTCTAGTTATAGTATGAGTTGGCGATCAGAACGTATATGGATAGAACTTATAGCGGGGTCTCGAAAAACAAGTAATTTCTGCTGGGGCTTTATTCTTTTTTTAGGTTCATTGGGGTTTTTATTGGTTGGAACGTCCAGTTATTTTGGTAGGAATTTTATATCTTTATTTCCTTCTCAGCAAATAATTTTTTTTCCACAAGGGATCGTGATGTCTTTTTATGGGATCGCAGGTCTTTTTATTAGCTCCTATTTGTGGTGCACAATTTCGTGGAATGTAGGTAGTGGTTATGATCAATTCGATATAAAAGAAGGCATAGTGTGTATTTTTCGTTGGGGATTTCCTGGAAAAAATCGTCGCATATTCCTCCGATTCCTTATGAAAGACATTCAGTCCATCAGAATAGAAATAAAAGAGGGTATTTATGCTCGTCGTGTCCTTTATATGAAAATCAAAGGACAGGGGGCCATTCCCTTGACTCGTACTGATGAGAATTTGACTCCACGAGAAATTGAGCAAAAAGCTGCTGAATTGGCCTATTTCTTGCGTGTACCAATTGAAGTATTTTGAAAAAAGGAACTGAAGAATGAAATGAATGTTTTGCAAGAGAGAAAAAACTCAAGAATCCTCTTTTTTTTCTATAGCATAACTTAACTGAAGTTTCTTCAGAACGCTTATTCGAGCCAAAGCAAACGTATACGAAACAATTCTAAAACTAAAACTAAATTGTTTGTGTCCACAATTATTTTTTCTGAATATTTGATATTTTGGTAGAACGGGAGTTCTTTCGTCTCGAAATCCGACTACTATATAATTATAATAATTATAATTTGTAGTGGGCTCTTTATTATTCTATTTCTGTATTCTTTCTAAATTCAAGGACTAAACACTGTATTGAATCACAAAAAAAACCGGAAATAGATTCATGGGCTCGATGACTTGTAATAGAACTTATGATTGATAGAAATATTAGTATCGTATAGAGTCGACGAATGGGGTGCGTTCATTAAAAATTTTAAAATTCACAGATGAAAAAATGGCAAAAAAGAAAGTATTCATTTCCCTTCTATATCTTGCATCTATAGTATTTTTACCTTGGTGGATCTCTCTCTCATTTAATAAAAGCCTGGAATCTTGGGTTACTAATTGGTGGAATATTAGGCAATCCGAAATTTTTTTGAATGATATTCAAGAAAAGAGTATTCTAAAAAAATTCATAGACTTAGAGGAACTCCTACGTTTGGACGAAATGATAAAGGAATACCCGGAAACACATTTACAAAAGCCTCGCATCGAAATCTACAAAGAAACGATCCAATTGATCAAGATGCACAACGAGGATCGCATACATACAATTTTACACTTCTCGACAAATATAATCTGTTTCGTTATTCTAAGCGGTTATTCTATTCTAGGTAATGAAGAACTTGTTATTCTTAACTCTTGGGTTCAAGAATTTCTATATAACTTAAGCGACACAATAAAAGCTTTTTCTATTCTTTTATTAACTGATTTATGTATAGGATTCCATTCGCCCCACGGTTGGGAATTAATGATTGGCTCGGTCTACAAAGATTTTGGATTTGCTCATAATGACCAAATTATATCCGGTCTTGTTTCTACCTTTCCAGTCATTTTAGATACAATTTTTAAATATTGGATCTTTCGTTATTTAAATCGTGTATCTCCTTCACTTGTAGTGATTTATCATTCAATGAATGACTGAAAAATGGTCGAACGGTCCAATTATCCAATTATAATATTTGTTACTTTGTAATAAGCAAAACATTAAAAATTGTACTTATTCTTTCTACCCGTCCAAGGGATTCCTCCAATATTCCAGTAAAATTTTTTAAGTAAATAGCAAAATTATAGACAGGGAACTCTGGTAGTGACCTACCTAATTTTATTGTAGAAATTTTCGGGATCAATGATTGGACCATGCAAACTAAAAATACCTTTTCTTGGATAAAGAAAGAGATTACTCGATCCATTTCCGTATCGCTCATGATATATATAATAACCCAGGCACCCCTTTCAAATGCATATCCCATTTTTGCACAGCAGGGTTATGAAAATCCACGAGAAGCGACTGGCCGTATTGTATGTGCCAATTGCCATTTAGCTAATAAACCCGTGGATATCGAGGTTCCACAAGCGGTACTTCCTGATACTGTATTTGAAGCAGTTGTTCGAATTCCTTATGATCTGAAACTGAAACAAGTTCTTGCTAATGGTAAAAAGGGAGCTTTGAATGTAGGGGCTGTTCTTATTTTACCCGAGGGATTTGAATTAGCCCCTCCCGATCGTATTTCGCCCGAGATTAAAGAAAAGATAGGAAATCTGTCTTTTCAGAGCTATCGCCCCACTAAAAAAAATATTCTTGTGATAGGTCCTGTTCCTGGTCAGAAATATAGTGAAATCACCTTTCCTATCCTTTCCCCGGACCCCGCTACTAAGAAAGATGTTCACTTCTTAAAATATCCCATATACGTAGGCGGGAACAGGGGAAGGGGTCAGATTTATCCCGACGGGAGCAAGAGTAATAATAATGTTTATAATGCTACAGCAGTGGGTACAGTAAGCAAAATCATACGAAAAGAAAAGGGGGGGTACGAAATAACCATAACAGATGCATTGGATGGACGTCAAGTGGTTGATATTATCCCCCCAGGACCGGAACTTCTTGTTTCAGAGGGCGAATCCATCAAACTTGATCAACCATTAACGAGTAATCCTAATGTGGGTGGATTTGGTCAGGGGGATGCGGAAATAGTACTTCAAGATCCATTACGTGTCCAAGGTCTTTTGCTCTTCTTGGCATCTGTTATTTTGGCACAAATCTTTTTGGTTCTTAAAAAGAAACAGTTTGAGAAGGTTCAATTGTCCGAAATGAATTTCTAAATCTGCGGATTTATCAACATCAAGCTCTAAAAAGAACCAAGTTTTTGTTGGCAATTATGTTATGTAATTATGTATGATCAAAAAAAATTTTCTTGTTTATATTCTTTTTCTACCGGATTTCGGGAATTACTTATAACGTATTACTGGTCATAGTATGTATATTGTGAAAAAGACTGTTTGATTTTACCTAACCCTTCTTTATTTCTTTGTTTTTTCAATCCAAATTGAAACGGTATGATATAGAATGAATCAATAGTTTTATATTTGAATAGAATCAAAACAAAAGATAAATAAGCGGAGAATATAAACCAAAGTATAAATGAGAGGAACAAAGGATTTTAGGGGGGATTGTTCGTCTCCTAGTCCTTGACACAAGAAACGGAATTTTCCACAACCCTTTCTTGTGTCGAATTAATAATGCTTGTGTCGAATTAATAATGATTCTTGATACCGTTCGTAAAAAATTTCTATTTGTAGTTTCAATTTTTTTTTATAGGTTATCATACCCTTTTTAGATTTATTACGTAAATTGGACAAACAAAAATAAATATAGGTAAATTTATTGAGCAAATAGAACTTCTTCAATTTCAACAAACTTATAAAAAAAAAATTAAATGTTTATTAGATTAAATAGAATAAGGTTCTATTCTATTAGTATAGTTAAAGG